GGGTGAGCTAATTGTAAATCATTCTTATTGGTTAATTAAGCCCAGAGTTAACTTGGTTTAGGATATCAGTATGGAAGGAAGATTTTAGGTATTATTTAAATTGTGTTGGTGTTAAATTTATTTTGAATTGGTTTAATTTTTATTGTTTAAGGTGTTTATAAGTATTCGTTATTAATAATAATGTAGTTTTATAGATTAATTATTATTTTAACTTTGGTTTAATTTGATTATGGTTTGTATTTTATTTTTATAGGGTGAGATTCATAATTTTGTAATGGACTATTTAATTCCACCAACCCAGGCTTAAATAGTTGGTACATTACAGAATTTGTGAATACCTTAAGGTGCCGATTACCTTATTGAACTTACTATAAATTAAATAATGTATAAATCTTATTGATAGTTAAATTGAAAATATCAATTTAGTTTAAGAGTTGATTTGATGCTTATTAAAGTAATAAATTAGTTTAGTGATTGTTTATTACTTTAGTTTTAAGTTAATTATTTAATAGTTAATTTAAAAGTTTGAATTATTTTATTGTATACATGGTTATTATGTATTTGTTAGTTTTATAATTTAAATTATGGTACTATAATTTAAATTAAGTTTGAGTTTATGATAATTATTAGGAGTTCTATTGGGTAATTTATTATGAATTATTTTTGTAAGTAAGTTTAATTATATCAATTAGATTTATTTATTAAATAGAAGAAATAGTGAGATGTCACTTAAATATAACAATTTATGCCAATTATACATTTAGTTGGTGTTGTTTTACTAATTGTTTTGAAGAAATAATTAATTTACTTAGGTAAGAGCGGACTTGAAGATTATTTATTGTTGTTGTTGACGGTTTATAATTGTTTCGGTCTAAAAGAATCAGTTTTTGGTATTGAATAAAACTAAATGTATAATGAATACATTTAAATTAGATTTTTGTTTTGTATTTTTTTTGTATTTATGGTCAGCAACTATTGTTGATAGGAGTATAGATGAACCTTGTTGGGCGCCAGCTATGCCATTTTTAGAGAACTCGAGCTTAATCCGAATTCAATTTTACGATTGTTCTTTTTAGGCTGTTGGATTAGGTACTTTTATTATACTAGTATGTAGGGTTAAGAGCCTGCGATTATTAGCGATGAAGGTATTTAGTTCTATTTAATAATGGTTATATAGTCATGTACGGGGGAGAGAGCAATTTGGCGAGTACGCAAATTTTGCGTCATACCGGGCTTTCTGTTTATATTTTTATTTAATGGTAGTGAAGTAACAATGAGAGCTAGTAGTGATCACTGATAAATCAATAGGATTTGTTCTAGTGAGGGAATATATTATGGCATACCTTTTCGAGAACTCATATCTAAACAGTATACAACCTTATTGGTTGTTCTTTTAGTTTGTTGATTTAAACACTTAGTTACAGTAATAAGGGCTTTATAGTTGCTAATTACACGATAATGAAAGTTAATTTAATTCTATCTTAGGATGACCATACCCTCATGCGGAAGTAAAAATTGGGGCAGATTTAGATCTGCTTTGTTTTTCGGGCCTAGTTGGTTGCTTTGGTGTTAATGAAGTAATATTAAATTATAGAGTAAAATATAATTGAATCAGAATTTTTAATTAAATATAATAGATTGATATTGTAAAGCAATGTTAATCGGTATGACTATTAGTTGCTAAAATAATGTTGTATTATGTTATTTTGTAAACGGCCTAATTAGTTATATGATAATTAGTCTACTGGCTCAATGTTAGTAACGCTAATTGGTTCAATAGTGGACTCAGTTTTAACGCAGATTAAGATTTAAGTGTTAAAGCCTGTCGACTATTTTTTTAGACGGGGAGGAAATTGTTTGTATTTATGCATTTAAAATATTAGCTAAAATAATAATTGGTTGGCAATTAACAGGTAAAAAAATTGAGAGAAAATGCACATTTAGTTCAATTTTTATTTTAGCTAACTTTGATTAAGAGTGTCATTTTTGAGCAAAAAAAACTAATGTTAATACATTAATATTATAGTAATTTATGTACTTTGTAAAAAATTTAAAGTTTTATTCTAGCTTAAGTCTTTTGTTTATAGCCTATTTTATATGCTAATTTTTGTGGGAAATTTAGTGTGTTTTAAATAGACACATTGTAAATTAACAATAAGGTAGCAATATTGAAGATTAAAAATAAAGGGAACTTTGATTTAGGGATTTATAATAGTGTTGACAAAATTTGTGCCAGCAGTCGCGGTTACACAAATAGCGCGATTAAATAAGTTTAGTAAGTAATTAATGTAATTTGTTTTAGTTTTAAAGTAAAGTTATTAGGTGAAATTATTAATTTTATATAAACTATAAAATATGATATGAGGTTACGAAATTTTTGAAGTAAACTAGGATTAGATACCCTATTATTGAAAATTTAAATTGTTATACTAGAGTAGTAGTAGTTATGTTCTTGAAATTCAAAGAATCTGGCGGTATTTTAGTCTATTCAGAGGAACCTGTCCTGTAATTGATGATCCACGATTAATTGTACTTATTTTATAGGTTTGTATATCGTCGTAGGTTGAATGTTTTAAGAGAAAAAGGAATGTTCATGATTTATTAAGATAAAGGAAATCAGATCAAGATACAGCGTATAGATAAGAAGAGATGGGTTACAATAAATATATTTAAATGGTTATTATAATTAACATTATAGTATAAAGTGGATTTGATAGTAATATAATTTAGTTAGATTATATGATTTTAGCTCTAAAATATGCACATATCGCCCGTCGCTCCCACTCTAAAGTGGGATAAGTCGTAACATAGTAGGTGTACTGGAAAGTGTACCTAGTAAGGCAAATTAGAGCTTGATATAAAGCATTTTATTTACATTAAAAAGTTAGTTGTGAAAATCAATATAATTTGAATATTAAGATTTATACTTATACGTTTATTAAAAAAAGTATTTTTATAGTTAGTATTTTTTAGAATACAGTATTTTTATTATAGAGAATTGTATAGTGATAGGATATTGAAATATAGAGAATAATAAATTGTGTAAAAGAATAATTGATTTTTTGTACCTTGGGTATCAGGGTTTATTAAAAATATCTGATTAGTTAGAGTTCTCGAATTAAAAAGAGCTAACATTGTATATATTTGATTGTGGAATAACTCTTTAAAATATAATGTTAGAAATGAAACGTTATTCGTTTTTTAAGATATCTAGTTTTCTAAGAAATAAATTTAATTTAGTTTACGAAAGGTATTTAATTAAWYRWTTAATTAAATAYTATTGTAAAGTAATACTTTAAGGGATAAGCTTTAAAGTAAATTTTTATAACTATTTTTATTAAATTGAATAATTGTAGGATTGGAAATTTTTATCTTTAGTTTGTTATAATTAATTTTCAAATTGAATAAGATTTTTATTGTTGTTTAAGTTTTTTATTAGAATGATTTATTTAATTGGGTAATATGTGTAATAATGGTATAATTAGTATAATTTATTGTGTTAATAAATTGTTTGATTAAGGTTGAACTAAGGAACTCGGCAAATCTATTTTCCGCCTGTTTATTAAAAACATGTCTTTTTGAGTATAATTTAAAGTCTGGCCTGCCCAATGAGGAGTTGAATGGCCGCGGTATTTTGACCGTGCAAAGGTAGCATAATCATTAGTTTTTTAATTGAAAGCTGGAATGAATGGTCGGACGAGAAAATAACTGTCTCAGTTTAATTTAAATTAGAACTTTATTTTTAAGTAAGAAAGCTTAAATAATTTTAAAAGACGAGAAGACCCTATAGAGTTTTATATTTGGTTTAGTTCAAATAATTTAGTATTTTTAAAGTTTGTATTTAATCAAGTATTTTGTTGGGGCGACAGAAAAATTTGATTAACTTTTTTTTATTATAACCATTGATTTATGAATAATTGATCCGTATATTACGATTACAAGATTAAATTACCTTAGGGATAACAGCGTAATTTTTTTTGAGAGTTCATATCGAAAAAAGAGTTTGCGACCTCGATGTTGGATTAAAATTAACTTTTGGTGTAGGGGCTAAAAGGTTAGGTCTGTTCGACCTTTAATATTTTACATGATCTGAGTTTAAACCGGCGTGAGCCAGGTTGGTTTCTATCTTTAAATAAAAAAAATACTTTAGTACGAAAGGACCTAGTATTTATAAAATTTATTATAAGTTGACTATTATTATTACTTTGGCAGATTAGTGCTTTAAATTTAGAATTTAAATATGTATTTTATTATACAGGTAATAATTATTTTAAGGGATTTACTTTTAATGTTATTAACTAGTTTAATTTTAGTGATTTGTGTATTAGTCGGGGTAGCATTTTTGACTTTATTAGAACGTAAGGTTTTAGGGTATATCCAAATTCGTAAGGGGCCGAATAAGGTGGGTTATATAGGTGTAGCTCAGCCTTTTAGTGATGCTATTAAGCTTTTTTGTAAGGAGCAGACTTATCCCTTGATATCTAATTTTAATATATATTATATATCACCTATTTTTAATTTATTCTTAGCTTTAATTTTATGGTTATGTATACCTTTTATTACTACATTGTTTAATTTCAATATTGGGTTTCTTTATTTTTTATGTTGCTCTAGGTTAAGAGTTTACACTATTATAATCGCAGGCTGATCTTCTAATTCTAATTATGCTTTATTGGGAGGTATTCGATCAGTAGCTCAAACTATTTCTTATGAGGTTAGTTTAGCTTTAATTTTATTGTCTTTTTTATATTTAATTATAAGTTTAAGATTGTTAAGTTTGATGAAGTATCAAAGTTTAGCTTGGTTTATTTTTATGGTTTTACCTTTAAGTATGATTTGGTTTGTTTCTAGTTTAGCTGAAACAAATCGTACCCCTTTTGATTTTGCTGAGGGGGAGTCGGAATTAGTTTCTGGATTTAATGTTGAGTATAGAAGAGGTGGATTTGCATTAATTTTTATGGCTGAATATGCTAGTATTTTATTTATAAGAATATTATGTGTAATATTATTTTTAGGGGGCAATATTTTTGATTTTAGGTTTTTCATTAAGATTGTTTTTATGTCTTTTGTTTGAATTTGAGTGCGAGGTACATTGCCTCGATATCGATATGATAAGTTAATATATTTATGTTGAAAGTCTTATTTACCAATTTCATTAAATTTTTTAATGTTTTTTATTGGGTTAAAGTTAATGCTATTCAGCATATTTATGTAGCGGATAAAATTTAGTATAAGTTAATAGGGGATTTTACCCCTTTTTTATGCTTTCAAAACATATACTTTACAAGTTCATTAACTAGTTTTTGAAAATAATATAATCTCATAAAAGATGAATCATTGGATTAATAATATAGTATAAAAAGTACACAATTGTTAGGATTTGGCCTGTTATAATATAAGGATCTTCAACTGGCCGGGCTCCAATCCATGTTAATAGGATAATAATGGAAACAAATGATCAAAATAGAATTTTATTAATTGGATAAAACTGTGTTCTTAGTATGTTTTTTTTATTAATGAATGGTATAATTCATAAGATGGCAATTGAAAGAACTAAGGCTACTACTCCTCCTAATTTATTAGGAATTGATCGAAGAATGGCATAAGCGAATAAGAAATATCATTCAGGCTGGATATGAACTGGGGTAACTAATGGGTTAGCTGGTGTAAAGTTTTCTGGGTCTCCTAATAAATAAGGATTAATTAGTACAAGTATTACTAATGCTATAGTTATTATAATGAAGCCAAAAGTATCCTTATATGTAAAATAAGGGTGGAATGGGACTTTGTCAATATTTCTATTTACTCCTAATGGATTATTGGAACCGGTTTGATGAAGAAATAATAAGTGAATTATAACTATTGCTGCTACAATAAAAGGTAATAGGAAATGAAGAGTAAAAAATCGTGTTAATGTTGCATTATCAACTGCAAATCCACCTCATAATCATTGTACAATTGTGTTTCCTAAATACGGGATGGCTGATAATAAGTTAGTAATAACAGTTGCACCTCAAAAAGATATTTGGCCTCAAGGTAATACGTATCCTAAAAATGCTGTTGCTATTACTAAAAATAAAATTAATACTCCAATTATTCATGTAAAATGTAGGGTATAAGATCTATAGTATATTCCTCGTCCGATGTGGATATAGATGCAAATAAAGAAAAATGAAGCTCCATTAGCATGGAGGGTTCGTAGTAATCATCCGTAATTTACATCACGACAAATATGAATTACTCTATTGAATGCTAAATCTACATGTGCAGAAAAATGTATAGCTAGGAAAATTCCTGTAATAATTTGGATTATTAGGCATAGTCCTAATAGAGATCCAAAATTTCATCATGCTGAAATATTAGAAGGTGTAGGTAAATCAATGAGTGAGTTATTGATAATTTTAGTAATTGGTGAGATTTTTCGTAGAGGTATTTTCATTAGTTTATTTGACGAAGAGGACCTTGTTTAATATTAGTGATTTTAACAACTGCGATTAGGGTAATAAGTAAATAGATAATAATAAGTAATAAAATTATTATTATTGGGTAGTTTAGAAACTTATTAAGAGACAATGTATAATTGCTATTAATTATAATAGATTCTTCATATGAGTTATTAATATTAATTATGAATGGCTCAATTATTATAAGTATAAATATAAGTATTATAGATAATGTAATAATTATAATTGTGATTTTAATGGAGAATAAAAATTTTTCATTTGAGGCTACTCTAGTTATATAAATAAATAAAACTAGTATACCTCCTACTATGATTAAGAATATAATATATGAGTATCAAAAATTTAAATTAAATATGCCTATAGTAAGCGCGATTGAGATAGTTTGTATTAATAATATTAATCCTATTGATAAGGGGTGTGTTAAGAATATTAATGTAATTGAACAAATAAATGATATTGATATTAAGATTAGAATGATACAGAGAATAGTTTATTAAAATATTAATTTTGGAGATTAATGATAAGGGTTTCCTTTTCTCTGAAGTTTTAAAAGAGTTAATCTTATTTACGGTTTACAAGACCGTTATTTTATTTTAAATTACTAAAACTAATGTTAATATTTTGTTTATTGTTTTCTGTGATTATGTATTTTTGTGGTTTAGTTTCTTTTTGTATTAAACGTAAGCATTTGCTTTTAATATTATTAAGATTGGAATTTATTATTCTAAGTTTATATTTTAACTTGTATATTTATTTAATGTATTTTGGTTATGAGTTTTATTTTGGTATAATTTTTCTATCTATAAGAGTTTGTGAAGGAGCTTTAGGTTTGTCTATTTTAGTTTCTTTAGTTCGAACACATGGTAATGATTATTTTCAAACATTCAATGTTTTATGATAAAGTTTATATTAGTATTAATTTTTATGTTCCCATTGGTATTTTTAAAGAAGAGGTTTTGATTTATACAGGGGTTTTATTTTATTTTGACTTTACTGTTTTGTTTTAATATTAGAATAACAAGTCAGTTTAGCTATATTACATATTTTATAGGATGTGATTTATTATCTTATATTATAATTTTATTAAGGTTTTGAATTTGTTCATTAATACTTTTAGCTTCAGAGAAAGTCTACAATTCAAATTACTACTATAATTTATTTTTATTATTATTATTAGTGTTAATGATTTGTTTATTTGTTATATTTAGAAGATTAAATTTATTTGTGTTTTATTTATTCTTTGAAATAAGTCTTATTCCTATTTTAATTTTAATTATAGGATGGGGGTATCAACCTGAACGGTTACAAGCAGGAGTTTATTTATTATTCTATACTTTGTTTGCTTCTTTACCTATAATGATTTCTTTATTTTATTATTATGAGTGTTATAATACTTTAGATTTTTTTTATTTGATTAATCTACTAGATAATGTTTTTATTTATATGTGTATGAATATAGTATTTTTTATTAAGATACCAATATACTTTGTACATTTATGATTACCAAAGGCTCATGTAGAAGCTCCTGTAGCTGGGTCAATAATTTTAGCTGGTGTTATATTAAAAATAGGTGGGTATGGTTTAATACGATTAATGAGAGTTTTTTTAAGAGTTGGCGTTAAGATTAACATTATTTTTATTATTATTAGAATAGTAGGCGGATTTTTAGTTTCATTAATTTGTTTACGTCAAAGTGATATGAAGTCTTTGATTGCTTACTCATCTGTAGCTCATATAGGGTTAGTATTAGGTGGCATTATAACTTTAAGATATTGAGGTATATGCGGGGCATTAGTAATAATAGTTGCCCATGGTTTATGTTCTTCAGGTTTATTTTGTTTAGCTAATATTTCATATGAGCGTTTATTAAGACGTAGGCTTTTTTTAAATAAGGGGTTATTAAATTTAATGCCACTTATATCTATATGATGATTTTTATTTAGGTGTTGCAATATAGCGGCCCCCCCTTCTTTAAATCTTTTAGGTGAGATTATATTAATTAATAGGCTAGTTTCATGGAGAAGATTTTTGATAGTTTTTTTAATGTTGATTTCTTTTTTTAGTGCTGCTTATTCTTTATATTTATATTCCTATAGACAGCATGGAATGATATGTAGAAGTTCTTATTCTTATTGAAATGGGAGGGTACGTGAATATTTACTTTTATTTCTTCACTGGTTCCCATTAAATGTTTTAGTTTTAAAGAGAGAGTATATTACTTTATGAGTTTAACTTAAATAGTTTAATAAAAATATTGATTTGTGATATCAAAGATATAATTTAATTATTTTAGGTAGTTTCAATTTGTTTAATTTATAGGGTAGGGTTTTTGTTTCTTAGTTTAGTAAATTTTATACTTGGTGTATATTTTATATCGATTGATTATATTTTATTATTAGAATATGAATTATTGGCACTAAATTCTTGTAGAATTATGATAACTATTTTATTGGACTGAATATCTTTATTGTTTATAAGTTTTGTTTTGTTTATTTCGTCTATAGTTATTTACTATAGAGAAGAGTATATAGGAGGGGATAAATTTATTAATCGGTTTATTATATTAGTTTCTATATTTGTTTTATCTATAATGTTATTAATTATTAGTCCTAATATTATTAGAATTTTATTAGGATGAGATGGGCTAGGGCTAGTATCTTATTGTTTAGTAATTTACTATCAAAATGTTAAATCTTATAATGCTGGTATATTAACGGCATTAAGAAATCGAATTGGGGATGTTGCTATTTTAATAGCAATTGCTTGAATACTAAATTTTGGTAGATTTAATTATTTATTTTATATTGATTATATAAAGGATAGAAGTGAGATGATAGTGGTATCTGGTTTAATTATATTAGCAGCAATAACTAAAAGAGCTCAAATTCCTTTTTCTTCCTGGTTGCCTGCTGCTATAGCAGCTCCTACTCCTGTTTCTTCTTTAGTTCATTCTTCAACATTAGTAACAGCAGGGGTTTATTTATTAATTCGTTTTCATTGTAGTTTATCAAGTAATTTTCTTTTACTATTATTATTTATTGGTACTATAACAATATTTATGGCAGGTTTAGGGGCTAATTACGAATTTGATTTAAAAAAAATTATTGCTTTATCGACATTGAGTCAGCTAGGATTAATAATAGCAATTTTATCTTTAGGTGAGTATAAGTTAGCTTTTTTTCATTTACTAACACATGCTTTATTTAAGGCGTTATTATTTATGTGTGCTGGTGCAATAATTCACAGAATAGGAAATAATCAGGATATCCGGTATATGGGGGGCTTAGTAAATTTGATACCTTTAACTTGTGCTTATTTTATAATTTCTAATTTATCTCTATGTGGTTTACCTTTTTTGGCTGGATTTTATTCTAAAGATTTAATTTTAGAAGTTATATCTATGAGCTATGTTAATATTTATATCTATGTTTTATTTTTTTTATCAACAGGTTTAACTGTATGTTATACTTTTCGATTGATTTATTATACATTAGTTGGGGATTTTAATTACATTAGATTAAATTCTATCAATGATTCTAGATTTATTATATTGAAGGGTATGACTGGTTTAATTTTTATAGTAATTTTTGGGGGCAGAATATTAATATGATTGATATTTCCAACTCCTTATTTTATTTGTCTGCCTTTTATTATAAAATGTATAACTTTATTAGTTATTTCATTTGGTGCCTGGATTGGGTATGAGGTTTCAAAATTTTCATTAAATTATTCGGTAAAGTCTTTATTAACCTTGAATTATAGGTTATTTTTTTCATCTATATGAAATATGCCGTATATCTCAACTTTTGGGATTAATTATTATCCTATTTTTATGAGAAGAGTTATTTATAAGTCTATTGATCAAGGATGGTCTGAGTATTACGGAAGTCAGAATATTTATAATAAGATTATGAGGTCTTCTCAATTTTTACAGTTTCTTTATAATAATAATCTTAAGGTTTTTATATTATTATTAGTTCTATGATCAATATTTATAGTATTGTATCTTTAATTTAAATAGCTTATAGCTAGAGCATGATACTGAAGATATCAAGGAAGTTATTTTAACTTTTAAGTATTTATAAGAAAAGAATTCTAATGTTACAGTGAAAATGTAAAGTTTTTATTAAACTATATAAATAGAAATATTAACAGAGTTTCACTGCTAAAGAATTAAGTTAGAAGCTTATTCTTGAATCTCGTATTTCTTTAATTGGAGAATTTCTCATTGGTATCATTAACAGTGATATACCTCTTTTTGGTTTCAATTAATTAAATAAGGGTGATTTAACACCATAATTTTAGGTCGAAACTAAATACAAACTTTGTTTCTTATTTAAGGTAAATTGATATTTTCAATATTTTTTAAGTGCAAGTTAAATGTTATAATTAACTATTACCCTAGATTGCTCAATTTAAAGCACCTTGATTTCATTCATGGTATAAGCCGAATAAAAGAATAATAATAAATCTAGTTACAATGATGAAGTAGGATAATAAATTGCATAATTTAATAGTAAGAATTAAAGGAATTAATAGTGTAATTTCTACATCAAAAATTAAAAAGATTACAGCGATTAGGAAAAATTGAAGGGAGAAAGGAAGCCGTGAAGATCTTTTAGGGTCAAATCCGCATTCAAAGGGGGATGCTTTTTCCCGGTCTATGAATCTTTTTTTTGAGATTGCAAAGGAAATTATTATTAGTATTAATGAAATAACGAAAATGATAATTCTTATAATTATAATAATTATGATTATTTATACTAAGTTATTTAGATCTATTGATTGGAAGTCAATTATAATTTTTATACTATATAAATATCTACCTCATCAATAGATAGAGATATATAAGAATAGTCATACTACATCAACAAAATGTCAATATCAAGCAGCAGCTTCAAACCCAAAATGGTGAGTGCATGAAAAATGGTTGTTTAAATGTCGTATTAGACAGGTTAATAAAAAGGTTGTTCCAATAATTACATGTAATCCATGGAATCCGGTAGCTACGAAGAAAGTAGCACCATAAACCGAGTCTGCAATAGTAAAGGGGGCTTCTATATACTCATAAGCTTGAAGTATAGTAAAATAAATTCCTAAGATTACTGTTAATAAAAGTCCTTGTGATGTTTGAGAATAATTATTTTCTATTAATCTATGATGAGCTCATGTAACTGTTAGCCCAGAAGTTAATAAAATTAAAGTATTTAGTAAAGGAATTTGTAGAGGGTTAAAGGGAGTGATTCCTTTAGGGGGTCAAGTTATTCCTAATTCAATAGTAGGTGTTAATCTTCTATGGAAGAAAGCTCAAAAGAATGAAATAAAAAAGAATACTTCAGAAGTAATAAATAGAATTATTCCTCATCGTAGTCCTATAGTAACCGGGAAAGTATGTAGTCCTTGGAATGTGCCTTCTCGAGTAATGTCTCGTCATCATTGAAATATAATTATTATTGTGATTAATGTTCCAAGTAAAAACAAAGTATTATTAAAGAAATGAAATCATTTAATAATTCCAATCATTGTAATTATTGCGCCAAAAGCTCCGAGGATAGGTCATGGCCTAGCGTCGACTAAGTGGTAGGGGTGATTTTTGTGTCTTGACATTAGTTTACTTCTCTAGAGTATAAAGTTCTAAGAACAGCGAAGACATAAGATTGAATAATTGCTACAGCTGATTCTAGGATTAAGAGAAGGATTTGAATAGCTAATAAAATAATTATTATAATTATTGTTAAGGATGGGCCAGTGTTACCTAATAAGGTTATTAATAAATGCCCGGCAATTATATTGGCAGCTAATCGAACTGCTAAAGTTCCTGGTCGGATGATATTTCTAATAGTTTCAATTAGAACTATGAATGGTATTAAAATAGCCGGAGTTCCTTGAGGGACTAAATGGGCTAATATGTGGGTTGTGTTATTTAGTCACCCAAAAATTATAAAACTTAATCATAATGGTAAGGCAAGTCCAAGTGTTAAAATTAAATGCCTTGTTCTTGTAAAAATATAAGGAAATAGGCCTAGGAAATTATTAAATAAAATTATTGTGAATAAGGAAATAAAGATTAAGGTTCTTCCTTTAATTGAGTTATTTCCAATTAAGGTTTTAAATTCATAATGAAGAGTAATAATAATTTTATTCCATGCATATGAGTAACGAGACGGAATTAATCAGTACCTTGAGGGGATAAACAGAAGGCCTAAGAAAACTCTTAGTCAATTTAATGATATATTTAAAATTGAGCCTGGGTCAAAGGATGAGAATAGGTTAGTTATCATTTTCAGCTAATCTTTTGGGTTGTTTTTTTAGTTGTTGTTGTTTTTACTGGATAAAGAAAACAGTAATAATTTAAAACATTAAATATGATAAAGGTTACACAAAAAATAAAGAATAGTAATAATCAGCTTAGAGGAGATATTTGTGGGATTAAAAGTTACTAATAATAGTAATTTTAACTTGACAAGTTAATGTTATTTTTTTAACTAAACTTTTCATTAGAAGTAGACGTTAATTTACTATTAAGTGGTTTAAGAGACCATTACTTACTTTCAGTCATCTAATGAAAGATTATTTATTTTAAGAATTCATTTAGTAAAGTAATTAGGCATAATTCTTTCAATAGCAATTGGTATAAACCTATGATTAGCTCCACAAATTTCTGAACATTGCCCAAAAAATAAGCCTGCTCGATTAATTAAAAATCTAATTTGATTTAATCGTCCAGGAGTTGCATCAATTTTAACTCTTAAAGCTGGGATTGTTCATGAGTGAATTACATCTCCGGCTGTTACCATTATTCGGATTTGTGAATTATACGGTAAAATAGTGCGATTATCAACATCTAATAATCGAAATGTTCTAGGTGTTAATTCAGTTATTGGGATTATATAAGAGTCAAATTCAAATCTTAAGAAATCTCTGTATTCATAGGATCAATATCATTGATGCCCGATTGTTTTTACAGATACTAAAGGATTATTAATTTCATCTAGCATATATAGTAAACGTAATGATGGAAGGGCAATAAAAATTAAGGTTACTGCTGGAAGGATGGTTCAAATAATTTCAATTATTTGTCCTTCGAGTAATAAACGATAATTATAAGTATTAAAAAATAATGTTCTTATTAAGTATCCTACTAATACTGTGATTATAAGTAAGATTAATAATGTATGGTTATGGAAGAAAGATAGCTGCTCTATCAGGGGGGAAGCGCTATCTTGAAGAAGTAGGGTATTCCATGTTGCGATTTCTAAAAAAAGAGTAAACTTTATATTTGGGGTTTAAATCCATTGCACTAGTCTGCCATATTAGAAGTTAGTTAAAATAGGAAGTTCAGAGTATCTATGTTCAGCAGGTGGGTACAGTTGGAGTCATTCAATTGAGGAAGTTATTCTTAGTGGAGAGATTGTTTTACGTATTGAAATAAATGCTTCTCAGATTGAGAATAGTAAAATAAAAATTCTAATAAGTGAAATTAGTGAACCAATGGAAGAAATAACATTTCAAGTAGTGTAAGCATCTGGATAATCAGAATAACGACGAGGCATTCCTCTTAGCCCTAGAAAATGCTGAGGGAAAAATGTTATATTAACACCGATAAATATTGTGATAAATTGGATTTTTAAAAACTTTCTATTAAAGGTTAATCCTGTAAATAAAGGGAATCAATGAACGAATCCAGCTATGATGGCAAATACTGCTCCTATTGACAGTACATAATGAAAATGTGCAACTACATAATAAGTATCATGTAAAATAATATCAATAGATGAATTAGCTAAAACTACTCCGGTCAATCCACCAACTGTGAATAGGAATACAAATCCTAAAGCTCATAATAATGAGGGGGAGTAATTTAATTGAGAGCCATGAAGCGTGGCAAGTCAGCTAAAAATTTTAATACCAGTAGGGACTGCAATAATTATAGTAGCTGATGTAAAATAAGCTCGGGTATCAACATCTATACCTACTGTAAACATGTGGTGGGCTCATACAATAAATCCTAATAGCCCAATTGCTATTATAGCATAAATTATTCCTAATGTTCCAAAGGTTTCCTTTTTTCTTCTTTCCTGCCTGATAATATGGGAGATCATCCCAAATCCAGGTAGAATTAAAATATATACTTCAGGGTGTCCGAAAAATCAAAATAGATGTTGGTATAAAATAGGGTCGCCTCCTCCGGCTGGGTCAAAGAATGATGTATTAATATTTCGATCTGTTAATAGTATAGTAATAGCTCCTGCCAGAACCGGTAAAGAAAGTAGTAATAATAGAGCAGTTAGAGCAACTGATCAAACAAATAGTGGTATTCGATCAAAGGTTATTCCTGTTGATCGTATATTGATAACGGTTGTGATAAAATTAACAGCTCCAAGAATTGAGGAGATACCGGCTAGGTGTAGGCTAAAAATAGCTAAATCAACTGATGCTCCTCTATGGGCAATATTTCTGGATAAAGGGGGGTATACTGTTCATCCAGTCCCTGCTCCTCTTTCAACTAATCTTCTTATTAGTAAAAGTGTTAATGAAGGGGGGAGAAGCCAAAATCTTATGTTATTTAATCGAGGAAAGGCTATATCTGGAGCTCCTAGTATTAAAGGGACTAATCAATTTCCGAATCCCCCAATTATGATTGGCATAACCATGAAAAAAATTATAATAAAAGCATGGGCTGTAACAATGACATTATAAATTTGATCATCACCAATTAAAGAGCCTGGGTTTCCTAACTCTGCTCGAATTAAAAGTCTTAGGGAAGTTCCAACTATTCCAGATCATCTTCCGAATAAAAAGTATAATGTTCCAATATCCTTATGGTTTGTTGAGAATAGTCATTTAATCGATAAAGTGGCCGAGGTTAGGCGGTAAACTGTAAATTTACTTACGAAATTTAGTTTCCTTTATCAAGTCTCATAGTCTATTTAGGATAATAAATTGCAAATTTATTGGAGAGTTTTATTCTGAGGCTTAATACAAATTAAATATTTAATTCGATGGTTCTTTATAATTTATATCAATTTGAATAGCCTAGTTTGTTATTTAATAAATTCTTTATTGATGTTACTCAATAAATAATTTAATGGGTAATAATAAACTCTTTAAGTTTAGCTATCTTATAAGTTATTTAGGGTTTCTATTCGTAGCTGATGCTCATTTATTTGTTAATTTAGAATAATAATTGGTCTTAAGGCTTAAAGAAGAGACGTCTTTATTTAGAACTTTGAAGGCTCTTAGTTTATTTAACTTAAATCCTTAAGACAATAAGATTTTAGGTGTGATTTAAATATACGTTTTCTAGGATTTGAGTTAAATAAACTAAGAGTATTATAGGTTAATTAAAGTTGAAATTAATTGTGATGATGATTAACCCTATTAAAGTAATAAAATTTATTGTTATGATTATAGGAAGTTTAAGTATTTGATGAGAATAATATGTTGGAATTGAAGTGTTTAATAAAAAGGTTGAAAATGTAATTCGTATGTAGAAATATAAGGTAATTAAAGTTATGATTGTTATTATGAACGTTAAAAAATACATGTTTGCTTGAATAAGCGAATTGATTAGGAGTCATTTTGGTATGAATCCTAGAAATGGGGGCAATCCTCCAAGAGATAGAAAATTTATTATGAAGAAAAACTTTATTATAGGATTTGAGTTGAATGAAATGTATAGTTGATTGATATAGAAAATATTTAGTATCCTAAAAATTACAATAATATTGATAGTAATAGCACAGTAAGTAATGAAGTAATAAAATCATATTGTTGGGCTTAGTATGATAGCTCTTATTATTCATCCAATGTGATTGATTGATGAGTAAGCTAAAATCTTCCGTAGCCTAGTTTGATTAGTTCCTATGATTCCTCTAATAAGTATTCTAATAATAATTACAATGATGAAATAGGTGATTGTTTGATTAGAATATATAATTAAAATTATTGGGGCAATCTTTTGTCAAGTTAGTATAATAGTTCTATTTAATCAAGTTAATCCTTCTATTACTTCAGGGAATCAAAAATGGAAGGGGGCTGCTCCTATTTTTGTTAAAAGAGAAGTATTAAAAATTAATGAGAAATAGATATTAGAATTTAAATTGTAAGAAAAATAAAGGGATGTTATAATAATTGAAAATAAAAGAATGGTTGAAGCTAGGGTTTGAGTAATAAAATACTTTAATGATGCTTCAGAGGCTAGCATATTTTTTGTCCTTCCTATTAGGGGGATAATAGAGAGGAGGTTAATTTCTAGCCCTATTCATATTCCTATTCATGAGTAGGATGAAATTGAAATTAGGGTTCCAATTATTAGGGATCTAATGAACAAGATTTGATAGTAGATTAAAAAGAAAAGGATTGAACCTTTATAAGTGGGGTATGAGCCCAATAGCTTAATTAGCTTATCTTTTTAAATATAGTTTAGTATATGATGTACATAAGTTTTTGATACTTAAAGTAGTAGTTTAAAGCTATTAACTGTAATGAGGGTGGGTTGGCCACATTTTTTACCCTATCAAGATAACTCTATAATCAGACACCACATT